ATTCCTTATTGAGTAGGCTTGTAGGTGCATATCTTGTGAACAGAGGTATTAAACCAAATTACTTGTTTGACACACTTGCACGTGCATTTCTGCATCTTTTGAAGAGAGGTCCTAAAACAAAGAATTTTTTTGATAAAATGGCCCGTATGTATCTTCTGAAGAGGTGTGACGAAGCTGTTCATAAGGGCCTATCCGTGAGGGGTTTTTCAAATCTATTCGACCTTGCCCGAGTGGAAGGCAGCAACTTAATCGATCAAAATTTACAAAGAATTTCAGAAACTCCGATGGCTTGGCAAACGGCAATTTTTGCCGTTGCCTGCCGATCGATCAAGGCCTTCCACCAAGAAAACCTGGACGACTTCAGATATACTGCGGAGCTTGGATATTGGACGGGTGCTCTCGAACATTTACGACAACTCGAAAACGAGGAAAATTCAGAGTCCTATTAAGAACACGTACTTGCAGAACTCTTATTATTATTTAATTGATATTTTAGTATAATAGAACTCTTATTATTATTTAATCGATATTTTAGTATAATAGAATATCGATTAAATAATAATAAGAGGTACAAATAGTAAATCGAGGTACACATTCTATGACAATTCTTAACTTTCCCTCTTTTTTGGTACCTTTAGTCGGCCTAGTATTTCCGGCAATCACAATGGCGTCTTTATTTCTTTATGTTCAAAAAAATAAGATTGTTTAGAACCGATGGGATAAAATCTCACTCGTTTGGTTTTAGACTTCTATAATAACACCGGTATTAGTGAAAGATGAAGCAGCTTCCGTGGAAAAACTCTTATATCTGCAGAACCACGATATATGGGTAAATGGAGTATGTGGATATCTTTCTTTAGTGGGGTCGTACGAAGGATATGTTATTAGTTTAGATCTAATCAATTTAATGAATTATTCCTTAATGAATTACTCTTAAAAGTTCCTATCAAACTAATGCTAGTTGATGAGAGTTACTTCGGAAACAGAAAGACTAAAGTCAAATTCATTTGGGATATTCTCTCAATTCCAAGAAACTGAAACCGGATCAAGTATGAGTTATCGATCAGAACATATATGGATAGAACCTATAACGGGATCTCGAAAAACAAGTAATTTCTGCTGGACTGTTATCCTTTTTTTAGGTTCATTAGGATTCTTGTTGGTTGGAACTTCCAGTTATCTTGGTAGAACTTGGATATCTTTATTTCCGTTTCAGCAAATTGTTTTTTTTCCACAAGGGATTGTGATGTCTTTCTATGGGATCGCGGGTCTTTTTATTAGCTCCTATTTATGGAGCACAATTTCTTGGAATGTAGGTAGTGGTTATGATCGATTCGATCGAAAAGAAGGAATCGTGTGTATCTTTCGTTGGGGATTTCCCGGAAAAAATCGGCGTATCTTTCTCCGATTCCTTATAAAAGATATTCAGTCCGTCCGAATAGAAGTTAAAGAGGGTCTTTATGCTCGTCGTGTCCTTTATATGGATATCCGAGGACAGGGAGCCCTTCCATTGACTCGTACTGATGAGAATTTGACTGCGTGGGAAATTGAACAAAAAGCTGCGAAATTGGCCTATTTCTTGCGTGTACCCATTGAAGTCTTTTGAGAACTGTGAGAAAATTTCGCGGCAGGAGGGGAAAAACTCACGAATCCTCTGTTTCTATCACGAATTTCTATAACATAACTAAACTGAGGTTTATTCCGAACATGGATTCGAGCTAAAGTAGGCGTATAAGGGAGAAGTAGAAAACAAAACGCTTTTTGTTTTGGGGTCTTTTATAGGTATGTAAATCTACACAATTCAATAATAACAAGAAGTAACAAATTGAAATAATAGATTTGTCACATACTCAACCATTTAGAAAAAAACTTTCCCAGTTTCTATTTTCTATTTGAAGTCCAATATCTATACATCAAAATAGAAAAATCCAGACTTGGTGAAATTGAAACTTTAGATTCAGATAGATCGTATGAAAATTTTTTTTTCAATCGACACGCCTTAATTTATCTGTTTTTGTGCTCCTTACTGTCCAAACAATTGGATCCCTTATAACGATTAAGGATAACTAGCCAATTCCTGCTTTGGTTTGCTGCTCATTTTTGATCATCACAAGATTCTTCAGAAACTTCCCTGAATTATTCGCTCCCTGACTCCTAAGAGTCAGTGAAATTTTTCGAAATATTAGAGGGCCTCGAGTCGACGACTGAGAGGGTTCATTAACAATTCATAGATGAAAAAATGGCAAAAAAAAAAGCATTCACTCCTCTTTTATATCTTGCATCTATAGTCTTTTTGCCCCGGTCTCTTTCTCTCTTATTTAATAAAAGTCTAGAATCTTGGGTTACTAATTGGTGGAATACTACGCAATCCGAAACTTTTTTGAACGAGATTGAAGAAAAGAGTATTCTCGAAAAATTCATAGAATTAGACGAACTTCTCCTCTTGGACGAAATAATCAAGGAATACACGGAAACACCTCTCCAAAACCTTCGTATAGGAATCCAGAACGAAACAATCCAATTAATTAAGATGCACAACGAGGATCGGATTCATACGATTTTGTACTTATCGACAAATTTAATCTCTTTCCTTATTCTAAGTGGTTATTCTATTTTGGGTAATAAAGAACTTGGGATTCTTAACTCGTGGACTCAGGAATTCCTATATAACTTAAGTGACACAACAAAAGCGCTTTCTATTCTTTTATTAGCAGATTTTTGTCTCGGATTTCATTCGACCCGTGGTTGGGAACTACTAATTAGCTCTGTCTACAAAGATTTTGGGTTTGTTCATAATGATCAAATTATATCTTGGCTTGTTTGTATTCTTCCAGTCATTCTCGATAGCATTTTTAAATATTGGGTTTTCTATTATTTAAATCGTCTATCTCCGTCACTTGTAGTGATTTATCATTCAATAAGTGAAAAATGATCTATGAATATGAAATTCATCGAATTCGAATGTTTTTTACTTTGTAGTTGTACAGAAGGAAAGCATTGCAAATCGTCCTTACTTTTTCCATTTCGATGAACCCGGGGGATTGATCCTATGGATTATTCCCATAACAATATTCCAGTCAATAGCAGAATCGTGGATAGGAAACTCGATTAGTAACCTACTCAATTTATTGTAGAAATTTTCCGTATCAATGATTTTTACTATGCAAACTAGAAAAACTTTTTCTTGGCTAAAGGAACGGATTACTCGATCCATTTCCGTATCGCTCATGCTATATATGCTAACTCGGACATCTATTTCAAGTGCCTATCCCATTTTTGCCCAGCAGGGTTATGAAAATCCGCGCGAAGCGACCGGGCGTATTGTATGCGCCAATTGTCATTTGGCTAATAAGCCTGTGGATATTGAGGTTCCACAAGCGGTACTTCCCGATACTGTATTTGAGGCAGTTGTTCGAATTCCTTATGATATGCAACTGAAACAAGTTCTTGCTAATGGTAAAAAGGGCACTTTGAATGTCGGGGCTGTTCTTATTTTACCGGAGGGGTTTGAATTAGCCCCTCCCAATCGTATTTCCCCCGAGATGAAAGAAAAGGTAGGCAATCTGTCTTTTCAGAGCTATCGCCCCAATAAAAAAAATATTCTTGTCATAGGCCCTGTTCCCGGTCAGAACTATAGTGAAATCACCTTTCCTATTCTTTCTCCAGACCCCGCTACTAAGAAAGATAGTCACTTCTTAAAATATCCTATATATGTCGGCGGAAACAGGGGAAGAGGTCAGATTTATCCCGACGGGAGCAAGAGTAACAATACAGTTTATAATGCTACAGCAGCCGGTATAGTAAGTAAAATCATACGAAAAGAAAAGGGGGGATACGAAGTAACCATAACGGATGCATCGGATGGACGTCTAGTGGTTGATATTATCCCCCCAGGGCCGGAACTTCTCGTTTCAGAAGGCGAATCTATCAAATTGGATCAACCGTTGACGAGTAACCCTAATGTGGGCGGATTTGGTCAAGGAGATGCAGAAATTGTACTTCAAGATCTATTCCGCGTCCGAGGTCTTTTGCTCTTCTTCGCCGCTGTTATTTTGGCACAAATCTTTTTGGTTCTTAAAAAGAAGCAGTTCGAGAAGGTTCAATTGTCCGAAATGAATTTCTAGACTCGCGAATTTTTCAACACCAAGTTCGTAAAAAGACTCAAACTCATTTTATCCCTTAGCTTGTTTATCCTTTTTCTATGAGATGACAGGAAGTCCTTCTACCGCATTCCTAATCCTAGTATGTAGATTGTGAAGAAGACTGTTTGACTTGACCCCGCCTTTCTTGGTTTTTTTATCTAAATTGGGGCGGTGCGACTATCTTACTATTCGAAGATTTAAATGTCCGAAAATACATCAATATCAAGAGTTTTTGATTAATTCAATTCGGCTAGATACTAGACATAAGTAAGCGAGAAATTGCAGGGAAAATGAAGGGAACAAATAATTCTAGGAGAGGTTCTTCGTCTTTCTAGTCTTCGACACAAGAAAAGGAAGTTTCTACACCCCTTTCTTGTGTCGAAATACGCCGGATTCGTGATTCTGTTCGCCAAAGATTTCTAGTCTTAGTTTCTATTTTTCGAGGTGTACCAAAACTTTTTTTTAGATTTCTATTTATTACGTCTCTACTTATTCTATAATTTCTAATCGAATTAAGTGGTGGACCAAGAAAAAAGAGGGGTGAATTTTTTGAGTAAATAGAACTTCTTCAATGAACTTCGAATAAATTACTTGGGATGAGATACTCTAAACAATAGAATAAAGGTTGATTCGTATAGAAAGAATTTGATGAAATAGAATCGATCGAATCTATAGAAATATATAGATTATTTTTTCTATGGAATCGAGCGCTTCCGTCTTTCTTCTCACTTTATTGAAAAGTATTGATAGATACTATCGAGCAAGAGGTGTTCTAAATCAATCGCCGAAATTCCTTTTTCAAAAACATCGGCAAAAAAATAGAATAGAGCCTTTTGAAACAGCAGAAAACTCTGTTAT